TTATTCTTATTCGATAGATAAGATTTCCGTTTTGGAATCAAAGAAAGATATTGAAAGTGGCTTTTTTTATGTTATGATTTGGAATAAAAGTTCCCCTCTCTATGAAGGAAGAGAATAGACAATTTATTCCTATGGAATAGCTAGGAACACAAAGATTTAATCGGAAATATCGACAAATTGATGCAGAGTCTAAAGAAAAAAAAAGGGTCAACTCTTCCAATTTAATCTCTATCCAATTTGAAGATAAGAATAGCGGATATAGTCATGATTCAATAGATCGGGTCCATTTACCACTTTCTTTTGTTAATTTAGAATCTTTCCATTCCAATGGATTTGATTGAAATAATGTAAAATAGGAATATTTGGTGATTCGAGAGACGACTTATCTTATCATTATTCATTCTATTAAATAAAAGTTCAACTTTAGAACTACTAGAGTATAACTTATTATACTTATAAAGTTGCTTCCTTTTTTTGTACTTTTCAAAATATCAACACACAATCTTTCTATTCCCCGTTCCAATAGGATGGCGTTTTATGAAAAAACTCAAAAGCCCCTTATCGGATTTGAACCGACGACTTACGCCTTACCATGGCGTTACTCTACCACTGAGTTAAAAGGGCCTTTCATTAGTCAATTCTTGACTGAGTCATCATGTATATACATAGAAAATAGATCTATGTACATATATTACATACATGAGGTATTCTATACTATCGAATATATAAGTAGACTGATAGCAGCTAGTGGCTCGTTGCGGAATAGGGTGGAAAAATGGGGTTTGTTTAATTTAACCTCATTTTTCTTTACTTTCGAGTAGACAAATTACTTCCTGAAAGGATCTTTTATTTCATATTACCTCTCTTTTTCTTAAATATTGAAACTTTATCTCACTTAGTATATATTTTATTTTATATTCTAATAATATATATATATATATATTATATATTAATATATAATATATAATTCAATATATAATGATTCAATATATAATGAATATATTCACGTAATACTTAATGGAACTTTAATAAATATTTAGTTATTATTAAATTCGAATTAACTAGAATAAAAGAAATTGTGTATTGTATTGTACAAGAAACGAATTCCAGTATGTACTCCCGAGAAGCATATGGGACTCTATTCCATTAGATAGACGCGAGAAATTGAAAAGCCAGACCCAATAAATATGGTATCTTTTGGAATCCCACGTATGATCTTACTAATAAAAAAAAGTACTAGTACCAATTCACATATCTCTCTCAGCAATCAGTCCTAGTTGATGTAATGAAAATTTGTAGGTGAGAAATAAATGCAAAAAGAAAAAGGAAAGAAAAAAGAACTAAGAATCATAAGAATATCATAAGAATCCCTTTTGAGAGTGAAATTCGATTGTCTTCCCTTTCCCAGAAAGTGGAAGGATGAATTGATAAATTCTATATATTGGTTATCGGATCTGTCGGGACTGACGGGGCTCGAACCCGCAGCTTCCGCCTTGACAGGGCGGTGCTCTGACCAATTGAACTACAATCCCAGGGAACTACGATCTACAGTATCCTTTTTTTTATGGTTTGATTCAAAAAATTTATAGTTAGAATTTTCGTGTTGGAACGGAGACGGGTGATATCCACATGAATATGCACTTTAGTGAGAACAAAATGAATTACTCGTAATTTTTCCTTATTTCAAAATCGATTGAGAATCCATCTTTATACTTTAATATTTATATTTAAAGATCGTGATATGAATCTATATTATTACCATGATCCAAATTTTCCAGAACAAATTAATTGAGCAAACAAATAAAAAAATGGAATCTATAGGAGAAAATTGGACTCTTTTTTTCCGCGTATCCACCCTTTCTGGAGAGCAAATATCTTCATCTCATAGTGGATGAGCGAATTATTGGGCCGAGCTGGATTTGAACCAGCGTAGACATATTGCCAACGAATTTACAGTCCGTCCCCATTAACCGCTCGGGCATCGACCCAGGAAGAAGCAATTCAAATTTAGGCTTTTTGATAATCCATGATCAACTTACTTATGTAGTACCCTACCCCCAGGGGAAATCGAATCCCCGTTGTCTCCTTGAAAGGGAGATGTCCTGAACCACTAGACGATGAGGGCATACGTGCCCAACTGCCATCATACTATGAACATAGTATGAACAGTTTTTTTGAAATTGTCAATATTCTAATAATTAGAATTAGATTCAAAGGATCTTTTCGTCTTACATGATTCCATAGAGTTTTTGTTTATGAATCATTTATTCTAAGCATTCGATCTTCACTTCAATATATAACCATTCGAATTTCTTTATTATTTTTTTATTATTCGCTTATTTATTTATTTTATTGTAGTTACCCTGACAAAATACTTTTCAGATTAATCCTATCTCTCTTTCTGTCTCCGATTTTGTGCCATCTCAATCACTAAGACTAACAAATTGAAATTTGAAACATTCTATCTCATTCAAATTGCACGTTTCACTTTTCATATATGTGCCCTAGTACAACCCAAGAAAAGAGGAGAGGATATTAATAATAAAAGAAAGATCAAACAAGGATCCTGCCCTTTTAGACCTTTTTCGAGGTAATGAAGAATCTTTTTTTCCGTCTTTATATATATATATTGGATTCAGTATGGATAAAAGATCTTCCTATGTTATACTATTCAATTCGCGACGGCGAATTGATATGATAACTCAGATATTGTTATTCATGATATTAATCCGATCCAATACCATCAAGATGTAATTCATCCCATTTAATTTACAGGCAAAAAATTGATCATCTCTATGGGATTAAATCCCGAGTTATTGCAAAGTAAAAAAACGATGAGATTATGGAAGTAAAGATTCTCGCATTTATTGCTACTGTACTCCTCATTCTAATTCCTACTGCCCTTTTACTTCATGAGATTATGGGAGTAAATACTCTCCCACTTATTTCTACTGCACTCTTCATTCTAGTTCCTATTGCCCTTTTACTTATAATCTATATAAAAATGCAAAATGATTAATTTGAATGAAACTTGACTTCTTTATCAATGATTAAAAAAGGGAAATTAAAAAGGATTCCAATTTCGTTTCTTAAATGAAATGAGCAGGCTAGAATCAGCAGTATTCGATGAAATTGGATAGTATGGTAGAAAGATTCATCTATTTCTTTCTACCATGCTATACTATATATTTATCTATTAGATTAGTGCTTTTTTGTAGTGTCGAAGGTTGTGCTATACTATAATAAAGATACAGACTTCAATTTATATGGATCAATCCACAATATGTATCTTCTGTTATGTACATAGGGACCCCAATTCTATTTTTTGCTACATCTATTTGATCGATTTGTATTGATTCTGATCAATCCGAAATAATCGAAAGGCAACTCTTACCTTTAATTTACAGTTCGAATTCCTAGATTTCGGATTATTTCAAATCGAAATCCAAGTATCCACCGAAAGAATCAAAGAAAGAAAAATGGTATGGATATGACATATAATATATTAATAAAAAAAACCAACTTAGTAATCTTTTTTTATCATTTCCAAGAAGTAAAGTAATTTAATTGATTGACTGGTTGATAGATGATCCAAAGAGTTCTATGGTATGTAAACTTCTGCGAATTTCTTTTCGAAATAGTCAACCTCGTTAATTGAATTTGTAACACTTAAACCATGATATGAAATGAGTCGATAAAGCACAAATCCGCTTTCTAAAATAATAAAACAAGTGGTAAGTGCCAAATATGCAACTCGTCCGGGTCAAGATCTTCTTATGTGTATATCTTGTTGAACAAGCACTATATCTATGTGCTTTCCTCTAGAAAGTACGTATCTGCTTAATATTTCTAACAGAAAGGCGGCCTTCTCTTGTATTTGGAGAAAAAGGAAAACAAAAGGGGTCTGTTGTTCCCCATTGTCCCTATCTAATTTGTATAAGAGTCCGTTCGGCGAAATAGAGAATTTAGAAAAAATCCGAAATCTATTTCCTATCCTCTATATATTTCCTTTCGAAATAGAAACATGGGAATTATTGAAATATCTCTTTGATTTACATTATTATCTTTAAAAACACTTTGCGGAACGATCTATAAAAAATTTGATACAGTTTGATTCCTCATACTCAAAACTCAATTAGTTAAGTAGTATTTCTAGAGTCCACTTCTTCCCCATACTACAAGTGAAAGGGAAAATGTAAAGACTACCATTAAAGCAGCCCAAGCGAGACTTACAATATCCATGTGAAATATGTCCCCTATCTCTATAAATATGAAGGAATTTTTCCATTATTGTTCACTAATACTAATAATAGTGAAATTTATGGTACAGAGTCAAAAAAAAAGGATTCTTTTTTCGGACTATTAATTCAATTTAATGAAACAATTCAATAAATCCACATACATATAACAAATTCCTATACGATTTTGAACAGCCTATTCCACTCTTGACCGGTGGAAAAGAGGTTCTTTTTGAGCTTTTTCTATAAAAGCCAATTACCCAATCGAATATTAATTGAATACCTGAATACTCAGAGACTCCTTTGAGTGTGTATACAAAATATATTCCGCTTTTTCACAATTACAAATTACGAACTAGTTGGATATAACCTTCGGCTCTCTAATCGAATTCAAGGCCCAGTCAGTAACCACTACTTACTAGAATCTTTCCTTGAATCTTAGACACAAGGATTTACAGAACTTGAACTTTTGAGAACCCCAGATGCTTAGAATCGAGTAAGTACGTATCAAGAGACAAAGGTCTCTCCTTCGGCTGGGGAATAATTCGGTGAGTTATAGGTTCTATCAGTCGATAAGGAATTTCGGGTCTTTTTTTTTTTTATTAGAATCAGGCGACACCCGGATTTGAACTGGGGAAAAAGGATTTGCAGTCCTCCGCCTTACCACTCGGCCATGCCGCCAAAATGATACAAAATAGATGCAAATATTACCTCTTTGGGATGGATTACTGATTTTTTTTTATTGTACTTGCACTTTGAATC